ATCCCTATCTACCAAAATTTTTACTTCTGGTTCCGGCGAACGAATAATCATTGAGTCCTCCTCTTTCCGGACAACACATACAAAGAGACTTGCCAACAGTCAAGAAGTGAACCTATGAGAGATATTTCGAATTCGTTTCTTTCTCTTCTATCTCCCATATATCTATTTTCTTTAGTTATTCACTAGAGCAATTATGATCTGGAAATTGATCCGGGGCAAGTGTTCGTATCTATTATGACATAGCGGGTAGGCGCTCAACGGACCTTTTTTATTTTCTAAAAAATGTTCTGGATTTGGAATTGGCACAAACAACTGTTTTTTGTGCACTCTAGTGTATTTCTATCTTAATTAGAAGTTTATAAATGGAACTACTTTCTGTTTTACAAAGAACATATTACTATTATTCTATTCCAAATCCAAATCACACGAGTGCTTATTACTAAGAGACATAGTAGTATCGATATTTAGTCATTCGAGGGTCTCTTTTATTCATTTGATAGAGTAGAGAAACTAGATATATCTAGTTTCTCTACTCTATCTGTTTCTCATTTATCCCCACGGAATACCAGACAAAATAGAACGATCTTAGAAGGTCGATAATGAAATTGATTTATTTTTCCAAGAAGAATAATCGGACTGATAGGGACAGTAAACAATTCATTCTAACAAAAAACAAGTCTTGTTATTCGAAACGCCTCGTGATCTTCAACCAATTATGAGCTTCAATATAATTCCCAGGAGTAAGTGCTATAGCTTGTTTCCAATACTCAGCGGCTTGGTCGAACCAAGCCTCCGCAATTTCAGAATCGCCTTGTCGAATGGCCTGTTCTCCCCGGTCGGAATAGGTGGGTCAATTCCTTCCCTTAGAACCGTACTTGAGAGTTTACTACCTCATACGGCTCAGCAGTCAATTCTTTTTGTATCCCCTTTAAATCTACCATATCTAATCTAATTCAAAGAAATTTCTCATAGATCCAGAGACCCATCTCCTTTTTATCGGGTTAACTAAAAGAGATTAATTACATAAGTTTTAAACTAAAATTTTGATTACTAATTTCGTTTTATCTTTTATCCCACCTTCCGAAGAATAAAACATGGGTATTTTTTTATTTACCTATTGTATCGTTAGAATTTTCTGAAAGGTAACTATCCCAATTTCATATAGAAATTTATATAGAATCCTTGAAAAAGACTTTCCTTCATAAGAAAGAAAAGACTTACTCTCTTTGGGATCTGATGCTACACCGCTGCTCCCTGGTGGATCAACTCTATTACATAAGTTGATTTCTAACTTTTTTCATATCATGACAATGATATAAGTAAGCAGTTCTTATTGTATCGGACCAAAACCTCGCTAATTGATCTTTACGGTGCTTACTCTATCAATTAGATTCTTTATCCATAGAATAAAGTATCTAGGCATATCTATTTCTTCATATTTTGACTTTGATATGAAGTTTTTTTCTTTGCTACAGCTGATAAAAATCGTTATTTTGGACGATGTATATGTAGAAAGCCTTTTTTATAGTTATAGTATTTAATGCTTTTTTTCTTTTCCTTTCTATAGTAGAGAGAGTCGCACGTAATGACAGATCACGGCCATATTATTAAAAGCTTGGGGTAAGAATGGGTTTCGTTCTAGTGCTCGAAAATAATATTCCAAAGCTTTGGTATGTTCTCCATTACTTGTGTGGATAAGTCCTATATTATAGAGTATATAACTTCGATCATAGGGATCTATTTCTAATCGCATAGCTTCATAATAATTCTGTAAAGCTTCCGCATAATTTCCTTCGGATTGAGCCGACATCCGTTACGGTCGTCATTCGATTCCACGAATCTCCGTTCCAGAACCGTACGTGAAATTATCATCTCATACGGCTCCTCCTTTATGTACATAATAAGAATAATAACTTAAAAAGACTAAAAATATTCTCATTATAAACTGAGCGGGGCTAGTATTTTTACAAGAAATCTCTAGCCAACCTTTCTGTAAAAGATTTTTTCTTACCATCAAGCGTGTTAGGATTAGATAGAAATGAAATGGTAACTCCAACAATTTCTTTGTCCTCAACGCTCCCTAATTTACAGGAATTGGTCACTTCAACAATCTTCGACGGTTATACGGGTATCCAAAGTACCAACGAGATGGATGCTTGTTGTCCCAGCCATTCTTGTTAGCCCCAACCCTGATAAAGAGGAAGAGGTTAATCTTTAATAAATAACAAAGTTTTTGTGTTGTTGATTTCTAGGTGTAGTGCTTCTTCCCATATGCCCCCTATTGGTACTAGTGAAGTAGGATTAACCTGTAATATAGAACCTATAGGTGTAACCTTTCGCTCAATACTTCAATCGACAATTGAAGCATCTGAGGCGGCATTACTCGAGGATACACGACAGAAGGAATTGCTCTATTTCTAAACTTCACCTTCAACAAGTGTAGATTTCTTTCAGTAATCTTTTTTCTTTCTATCCCAAATCGTGTGTCTTTGGGTGGTAAAAAAAGAATCAAATCGCACCATCTCTGTAGTAAGTAAATGCCTCTTTTTCTCCTGAAGTTGTCGGAATTATTCGTAATAAGATATTGGCTATAATTGAAAAGGTTTTATCAATAAAATTTCCATTTATCTGCGATCTAGGCATAGATAACAATACATTCTATAATTCTTTATTACCTCTCGTAGGAAAACGCTCCCACAAACAAAGGAATTGGACAGTACAAAATAACATAAAAACAGACTAATAAAATGAAATTATCTTTATTACCTGAGCTGTGAAGCAAAGACCTTTCTTTTCTATTTTTATAGTTAGGGTTGATTAAATTGTTCGTACCTATCAAATAATCTAATTATGAATAACTCGCTAATCACTCGGATTTTGGGCCATAATCATTATGTAGGAGAGATGGCCGAGTGGTTCAAGGCGTAGCATTGGAACTGCTATGTAGGCTTTTGTTTACCGAGGGTTCGAATCCCTCTCTTTCCGTACTTTACCCAATTCACCAATGTTACTGACCAGAATGTATCAAATAAGGGAGAATATTATTTGAATAGTTAGACGGTATGGGTTCTCTATCCCTAATTTCTTTGATACAAAAATATTTGAAAGATAAGGAATCTAATTCTCGCTGCCAATCTATTCCTTCGTCGAAAGTGAAGTAAGATTGCTCGAACCCTTGTTATTTGAGTGAGGTTTAAGTTTGACGAGAATAATATTCTACCACTAGCAATTCATTTATTTTCAAACCGACCCCTTTACTATCTATTATTTGATTGACTAGTCCTTTATATTGGAATGGGTGAAGAGTCAAATGTTTTGGCAATTCCTCATGAGGAGTTGAATCAATATAATTTTGAATCAGAGCTCTGGATTTTTTATCATCCTTCGCTGTAATAATATCGCTGGGTTTGCAACGATAACTTGGTATATCTACTATCCGACCATTAACTAAAATATGCCTGTGATTAACTAATTGGCGGGCTCCAGGAATAGTAGAAGCCATGCTCAATCGAAAAAGGATATTATCCAAACGCATTTCAAGTAATTGTAGTAAAACCTGACCTGTTGAACCTTTCGCTTTTCCGGCAATACGGACATATTTAAGCAATTGTCGTTCTGTAAGACCATAATGAAAACGCAATTTTTGTTTTTCTTCTAGACGAATACGATATTGGGATCTTTTACCGGAACGTGATTGGTTTCTAAGATCACTTCCAACTCTAGGTCTTTTACTAGTTAGTCCCGGTAAAGCCCCTAGCCGGCGTATTTTTTTGAAACGAGGCCCTCGGTAACGCGACATAAAGACTCCTTATTTGAAATTCCATTTTACAGAATAAGTCTAAATTAAAACTGAACTAAATAATAACTAAAGGGAAATATTGGACTACAAAGAATAATGAAATAAATTGTATCAGACTTTTTTATTGTATATATGAAATATATAAATAAAAAAGGATTTTTTCCTTTCTTGATTTGGTCTGTAGAGACCAAATCTAACTCCTCCGATTTTTATTCCTAGTTGAAAGTTCCTACGACATAATAGATTGGGGACTCTTGAAAAAAGTAGAATAAATAAGTCTTTTCAAAAGTTTTTGATTTCAAAGCGATATTATCAATCGTGTAAAAAATCAAACAAATCTGTAAAAGCCCCCTATCGGATTTGAACCGATGACCACCGCATTACAAATGCGATGCTCTAACCTCTGAGCTAAGCGGGCTCACATATGCATAATAAAATTGTACATGCAGAAGAATTGACTAAACTGCTTGGATGTTATCTTCCCTAGTAACTATTCAGATTCATTCTTAGCTATTCATATTCATAATTCATATTATTATAGCAAAAAGAAATCCAAAAATCGACCGTTCAAGTATTCCACACTGTAGGGTCAAATTCTAGTAAAAGAAGAATCTATATGTGGTATATATCCATCTCTATTGAATTGTGGATACAGAAATGATAGAATCATTTCTGATCTGACAAAATGGGTTCCGCAGATAGAGATGAAAGAAGATAGGCAAAAAATAGGAGAATTTTCAATATAGAAATTGGCATCTAATGAATTCAAGGGTTCTATTGAAAGAATGAAACGACATCACAATAAGATCCTAATTGAAAAAAAAGGGGGGGATATGGCGAAATTGGTAGACGCTACGGACTTAATTGTATTGAGCCTTGGTACGGAAACCTACTAAGTGAAAACTTTCAAATTCAGAGAAACCCTGGAATTAAAAATGGGCAATCCTGAGCCAAATCTTGTTTTCCGAAACCAAACCAAAATACATGGGTTCAAAATCAAAAAGATAGGTGCAGAGACTCAACGGAAGTTGTTCTAACAAATAGAGTTTACTACGTTGCATTGGCAAAGGAATCTTTTCATCGAAACTCCAGAAAGGGTGAAGGAGAAATCTTAATACACATATGTATACACACTAAGCATAGCAATTATATCAAATGATTAATAACGACTCAAATCTTTATTTTCAAATGAAAGAATTGT